AATATCAACGACTTGACGCCCATCCGAGGCATCCCCTATGGTTATTTCGTATCCGCCCTTTTCTTTTCGTATTATTTTCTTTACTATACCCGCTGCTGTAGCATTATAAACAGTATTGTTACTCTTGCTTCCGTCGGGATAAATCTGACCCCTTCCCCTGTTACCGCCTACATATATGGGATATTTTAAAAAGTGAACATCTTTCTTAGTAGCAGGGTCCGGTGAAAGAATAGGAAAGGTGATTTCACTATATTTTTGCCCCGGAACAGGGCCTATCACAAGAATATTTTTTTTATTTGGTCGGTAACTCTGAAAAGAAAGATTGCTTATTTTTTCTTTCATCTCGGGAGAAATACGATCGGTTGGAGCCAACTCAAACCCCTCGGGTAAAATAAGAACAGCTCCTACATTCAAACCCCCCTTCTTGCCATTAGCAAGAACTTGTTTTAGTTGCATATCATAAGGAATTCGAACAACTGCTTCAAATACAGTATCGGGAAGGACCGCTTGTGGAACCTCAATATCCACAGGTTTATTAGCTAAATGACAATTGGCACATACAATACGACCGGTCGCTTCTCGGGGATTTTCATAACCCTGCTGTGCAAAAATGGGATATGCATTTGAAATGGATGACTGAGTTATTATATATATAATGAGTGATACGGAAATGGATCGAGTAATCTGTTCTTTTATCCAAGAAAGGGTATTTATAGTTTGCATGGTACAATTTTTGATCCCGAAAATTTCTACAATAAATTGGGTAGGTCGCTAGTATAGTTCCCTATCCACTATTCTGCTATTTACTGAAATAATCTTACTGGAATATTGGAGGACTTTCCTGCCTTGGATGGGTAGAACGAGTCAGTACGGTTTGGAATGCTTATGCCCAAAGTACCAAACATTCTAATTGAATTAATATCAGTAGACCTTTTTTCAGTCATTCATTGAATGATAAATCACTACAAGTGATGGGGATACACGATTTAAATAACGGAAAATCCAATATTTCAAAATTGTATCTAGAATGACTGGAAAGGTGGAAACAAGGCCAGATATAATTTGATCGTTATGAGAAAATCCAAAATCTTGGTAGATATAGCCAATCATTAGTTCCCAACCGTGGGGTGAGTGGAATCCGATACATAAATCGGTTAATAAAAGAATAGAAAATGCTTTTATTGTGTCGCTTAGGTTATATAGGAATTCCTGAACCCAAGAGTTAAGAGTAATAAGTTCTTTCTTACCTATAATAGAATAACCACTTAGAATAACGAAACAGATTATATTGGTCGAGAAGGACAAAATTGTATGGATACAATCTTCATTGTGCAGCTTGATCAATTGAATCGTTTCTTTATGGATTCCGATTCCTATACGAAGCTTTTTTAGACGTGTCTCCGGATATTCCTTTATCATCTCGTCCAACAGTAGGAGCTCCTCTAATTCTAGGAATTTTTCTAGAAGACTCTTTTCTGGAATATCATTCAAAAGAGTTTCGGATTGCTTGGTATTCCACCAATTAGTAACCCAAGATTCCAGACTTTTATTAAATGTTAGAAAGCTCCACCAGGGTAAAAAGACTATAGATACAAGAACTAGAAGGGGAATAAATGCTTTCTTTTTTGCCATTTTTTTTAGAAATTTTTAATTTAATAAAGTGGCCTCATTCGTCGACTCTACGCGATCTAATATTTTTTATTTTTTTTTTTCACCAGAGTTCTATTCCAAGGTATCGAATCATTTTCTTTTTTTTATTTGTGATTCGGTAATGAGTCCTTGATAATTTTGAAGAATCTTACAAGAATACAGAAATCGAATAAGAGTCCACTTCGAATGCGAAAATGCGAAAAAAGGTTTCCAGCTATTTCAATTGGTCAAATTCGAAGCAATTCCTTCCTTTAGATGACTCCCCGAAAACCCACTTTAGTTTTCGTTAAGGAATTCGGATTTCGAGACAAAAAACTCTCCAAATATTGCAAAAAAATTCGCTGACTACCATAGCACAAAAAGAATTGAGATAATTTTCTGAATGTGATAATCAAAACGTCGGGTCATTCATTAAAGAGAAGAGAACGAAAGAGGGGAGAAAACGACACATCAAGAAAGATAATTAATTTACATGAGCTATTTGTCTCTAACCTATCAATTCAAAATATTGAAACTCAAATCAAAAATTTTCTTTATTTCAAAATGTTTTGGGATGAATCTATCCTTATTTCGATTTGGTGCTAATGAATTGCGTCAAGTGGATTTCCATACGCATAAAATCTCGTTTTTGCCGACAAAAGCAACCCCCCTTTTTTATGTTCCATATAATATACGTTTGCTTTGACTCGACTCGAAGGGATGTTCTGACGAAAATTTCGTTAAGTTATACCATAGATAAAGTTATACAAAAGGGGATTGTAGAGTATTTTCTACCCCCAGCCGAGAATCAGAAAACATTCATTGTTCGGTTCATTTCAAAATACTTCAATCGGTACGCGCAAGAAATAGGCTAATTCAGCAGCTTTTTGTTCCATTTCTCGTGGAGTCAAATTCTCATCAGTACGAGTCAAAGGAACGGCCCCCTGGCCTCTGATTTCTAGATAAAGGACACGACGAGGATAAATACCCTCTTTAAGTTCTATTCTGATAGATTGAATATCATTTATAAGGAATCGGAGGGAGATGCGACGATTTTTTCCCGGAAATCCCCAACGAAAAATACACACTATTCCTTCTTTTTTATCGAATAGATCATAACCACTACCTACATTCCACGAAATTGTGCACCACAAATAGGAACTAATAAAGAGACCTGCGATCCCATAGAAAGACATCACGATCCCCTGTGGGAAAAAAATTATTTGTTGAGAGGGAAATAAAGATATCAAATTCCTACCAAGATAGCTGGAAGTTCCAACTAATAAAAATCCTAATGAACCTAAAAAAAGGATAAAGGCCCAGCAGAAATTACTTGTTTTTCGAGACCCCCTTATAAGTTCTATCCATATACGTTCTGATCGCCAATTCATACTAATCTAGTTGCATTTAATTTTACTTAATTGAATTGATAGAATAACCAAAATGAATTTCACTTATACTTTACTTAAACTTAACGCTATTTTGTTTCTTAAGTAACTCTCATCAACTAGCACTATTCTAATGTGAACCTGTCGGGGTAATTAATAAAAAAAGTTCGATCGAAAATAAGAACGTCCCCTTCATATGACCCCGCCCTAGATATCTACAAGCATCGACTTTCTATTTGAAACATGGACCGACCCGTCTTGATCTATTGATTTGAAAATAGTCAAAAAGAATTTACCCCTATATCAATATCAGGTTTCGCATGTCTTGCACTTATGTTCGAAAGAAATCATGCATTATACCATATTCCACTTTCCAATAAATAGATATCTGTGTTATGACTCAATCAAGTCTAAGTCTTGAAAAAATGTGATTTGGCCTCACCATCCGGCCTAAACAATCTTGTTTTTTTGAACATGAAGAAATAAAGAAGCCATTGCAATTGCCGGAAATAATAGGCCTACGAAAGGAACAAAAATAGAGGGAAGGTTTATATCTGTCATAGAATGGGTACCTCGATTTACTATTTGTACCTGTTTGTTATATTGTTCGAAAATTATCTGAACTGAATTCTATATAATTATACTAATTATATCTAAGTGAGTATAGTATATACTAAGTTCAAGAAATGTAGAACTAACTAAATGAACTGAATTCGCCTTCGACACAAAAAAATATATGTTTGATAATCAACTTTTTTATTCTTCATCTTTTCTTCTTCTTTTGCTCTTGTCTTTTAATTCAATATCAATAAAGAAAGAGTTGCTTACAAAGTCCCGAAAGATTCGTTATAATTTGATTCAAGAGATATTCTCTTGTTAGTCAAAATGGAAAGTCTTCGACAAGAAATATATTAAGATGCAAAAGGCTATTTTTTTCGAATTTTCCAGATGTAAGAAAGGAAGATAAAATTCGTTTTCTTTGCCATATTTTCAATTTACAGAAGTAAGAATGTTGATAGAATATAGGTTCTCTGATTAGTAATCAGGATATGAAATCAAATAAAAAAATTGATCTGCAACTTTTGATTCTTTATATTCTATATAGTTATAGAATTAGTATGGCAACCGCGAAAACCCCATCCCCATTATTCTATTATGATTGATTCTTTATCATTTGGACTTTGATTGATTACGATAACTAACTACTTTTTTTGCCACAAATAAATAATTGACCTTACTGCTCAATCGAATTTTGATTTAAAGGCAAGAAAGCGTGCAACTGAAATAACTCACTTAGAACGCCTTTTAAAGGATTACGTGGTACAATTGGATCAAATAAACCCTTATCGAATAAATATTCAGCTTCTTGTGAACCTTCAGGTACTGTCGTATTCAATGTTTCTTCAATTACTCTTTTACCCGCAAATGCAATGTAGGCATTGGGTTCGGAAATAATGATATCTCCCAACATACCAAAACTAGCTGTCACCCCCCCAGTAGTAGGGGATGTAAGAATTGATACATAGAATAGCCTTTTATTTGATTGATAATCAAATAAAACCGACGAAATTTTAGCCATTTGCATCAAGCTCAAACTTCCTTCTTGCATGCGTGCCCCGCCGGAAGCACACACTATAATAAGGGGTAGATTTTTATTAGTAGCATACTCAATCAAACGAGTGATTTTCTCTCCTACTACGGACCCCATACTACCTCCCATAAACTGAAAATCCATAACCCCTATTGCTACAGGAATGCCATTTAGTTGACCTATACCTGTTTGAATGGCTTCGGTTAACCCTGTCTCTTTTTGATAAGAATTAATACGATCTTTATAGGGTTCCTCCTCCGAATGAAATTCAATGGGATCCGTTGAGACCATGTCTTCATCCATAGGATCCCAAGTACCTGGATCAATCGATAGTTCGATTCTCTCTGAACTACTCATTTTCAAATGATATCCGCATTCATCACAAATGTTCA